GTTAGATAGGAACAGATTTGATAAATACTGATAACTCTCGGATAGAGTATTAGAACGGAAAGATCCATTAGATAATGGACTATTGGTTCTAAGCCATCTCTGGCGATGAATCAACAATTCGAAGTGCTTTTCTTGCGTATTCTTGATGAACCAGCGTTTATATATAGATGTAGGAGGATTTGTTTGGGAAGGCCCTTTTGACATCTCTTCATCTGCAAAGAATTCTCGGCGTGAAAACACAGAGACAAAGGGCTGATCTTTGAATAGGAAAAAGAATGGATCTGCAGGGTCCCAAATGAATTGGCTTATTCGAAAAAAGCCTTGTTCTTTGGAAGATCTATCTCGTGTCGGGTACTGCATGGTTCCACTCTGCAAGAACTCCGAATCATTCTCTTGAAGCTCATCCTCTTTATGAGAAATGATCCGCTTGCCCCGAAATGACCTGGCCCAACAGGGAAATCCCAATTCATTGGTCCTTTCGATACAATCAAATAGATTGCCACAAGGGCGCCATATTCTAGGAGCCCAAACTATGTGATTGAATAAATCCTCCTTTATCTGTTGCGGGTCGAGGGCTCCTTCTCTTTCCCCTTCTTCAAACTCCGATTCGTATTTTTCATATAGAAATCTCTGATCAACGATAGAACAAGATCCATTTTGCATCATATCTAACTGATTCCTTGGTTCGGACCGAAGAAGCAATGTCACTCGATCATTATCAAACTGACTGCAATCTTTTTCTGTCCGTGAGGATCCCAACAGAGCGCCTTCGACTTCTAATAGGCCATGAACTAGATCAGAATCATTCTCAACGAATCCATAAGAAGTGATCCAATTTTTTTCATCGGGTCCGGGTGGAGACCAAAGATCTTGAGCGACCGATCCGGCAGAACAACTCAAAAGATAAAGAAGTATCGTTAATTTCTTCATGCTCGTTCCAAGCTCGAAGTACCATTTGTACAAATAAGAATCCCCTTCCTTACATGATTTCTTCTTCATATAGATAGATATAGGATCTATGGGGCAATTACTTAGAAGTACATTTTGTGCAACAGCCCTTCCTATCTGATAGAAAAGGATCCCATGATCCTGAACCGATCTTACCTGGGATCGCAAATCCCAAGTTTGTCTATGAAGAGCTGATCTAATTGTATTAGTGTCTATAATTGATTTCTTCTGTGTAATACTAATTGATAGGGCCTCATTGGTAAGTGCTACAAGATCTCGTGCATTGGAACCCATGGTTATGGACCCGAATCCGTTAGTATGAAACATTTTCTTTTCCAAATGAAATCCCCTAGTATATGAAAGAATGAAAAAGTGCTTTCGTTGTTGTGGAATAAGAAGCCTTCGTATCTTAATGCATGTATTTAATTTATTCGGAGCTATTAGAGTGGGATCCACTTTTTGGGGAATATGAGTCGAAGCAATAACAAGAATATTTCTAGTGGAACATCTTTCACTATCTCTGGAGAGATAGTTCACTAATAGACCGAGGGATAAATAATTCGACTCATTCACATACAGATCATGAATGTTTGGAATCCATATTATGCAAGGGGACATTGCTTTTGCTAATTCTAATTGAGGGGTGGTATCAAATCGGTCTATTTTCGGCGTCATATATATAGTTAGCACATTCGTCATAGTTAGCAGCTCCGTATCAAGGTCATCATCAATATCGTCACTATCATCAATATTGATATCGTCACTATCATCAATATCGATATCGTCAATAAGATAACCTTTAGGCTTGTCATCCAGGAACTTGTTCGGAAATACCGTAATGAAAAGAACATAGGAGTTTGTCGCTAGGTATTTGACCAAATAGGATCGTCCAGTTCCTATAGAACCCATTACTAAAATACCCCTAGAAGGGGATAGGGCTAAGCGGAGCGAAAAGGGTTTTCCATGAGATGGGAAATGAGAACTATTAGCCCCACACGAGGCTTGTGAATAAGTGATTGTCTGATAACGAGCAAGGAATATCCGTCTTTCTGCTAAACAGGATCTATTGAACTCATAATTCATTAGATACTTTTTATGAATGTCAACTAAGTATCGTAAGTAAATTGATCCCGGTTGTTCAATCATTTGATAACCAGAATCATTCTTTGATAAACGCTCACTATGAGTCAGACTCAATAGAATTTGATCAATCCTTTTTTCCGTCGTTAAGGTGGAGAACTGAACCAAGAATTCTCTTTCTTCATCATCAATCGAATCACTGTTCGCGACCCAGGATTCTATTTTATCATCAATCCAATCACCGTTCACGTTTTTTCTTTTTCTTATCAATGAATAGATCTCTTTACTTGTACGACTTAGATGTCTCGTATTTCTCGAAACAGTGATTCGATTGATGGGATTTGGTATGATACTGATGAGATTGATATTCAAATATTTCTTCTTAGAACGTATTGATTTGACCCCATAAGCGGGACCACCACCCAATAGCATGTTGCCGCCAGAAGCAGAACCCCGTATTTCTTCCAGAGCAACTAGAAAGAGATTCTTTAACCAGAAAGAATTCAGTTCAGATGTAGGATACCTATCCAGAAGTTTTCGCAACTCAATCATGTATGATTGAATCATCAAAGATTGGATCTTTTCTAACTCTGTCTGTAACTCACTAGAGGCTCGGAAAACAAAGAGAAGATGTGTACGAACGAGATATCCAGCAACAAGAAGAAGGAAAAGGATTGAATAGAGGAACACCAAAGCATTTGGTGATCTCAGATGTGTCCATATCAATGGAATGGGTGACTCATTATTTCGATGAATCATTTCTTCGGACAGAAGAAGATTCTGTAAACACTTACTCGAACTCTCACTTATCTGATTCCATTGTGGAAGAATCGCCCGCCATTTTTTCTGAGGAATTGGCCATGATATATCTGATCCATGCATAATATCATGAAAAATGGACACAAATTTTTGACTGCTACTTAGGAAATATGGAAGGGGAATATTCAAAAAAAAATCAATATTTTTTTGAAAAAGAAAAGTATACCCCGTACGAGTAAGGAACCATGGCATATAGGTTTTGAACAGATTTGATAGATTTGAAAAAGCACTATCTCGTTGAAAGGTTCTACCTACTTCCCCTTTCTCAACGTTTTTCTTTAGACAAAAACTCGGTTCTTTCCTCTTTACTGATGGTAAATATTTTTCAAAACACGGAATGTGAATCAAACCCATGTTTGAATTGAAACGGAAATAGTGATGCAAGTTTTTCCCTTCTGAATTAGATAGATTCATATCTAAAGGAGGCGGATAATGAGTTCTTTCCAAATTGACTATTTGTTCTTCTGTTGTTAGAGGCGTTCCAGAAATGTCTGCAATCGAGTAAATAGGAACAAATGGGTCGGGAAAAATTGAAAAATCGAAAGATTTGTACAAGTTATACGTTTCGTCACTACTTTGTGTAAAATCGTTAGGTATGAATATGCCAGATACCTGTGACTGGGTTGGTGAAATAGTCTCTCCCTTCCACAAAACATGTTTTTTTTTACCGACACACAAAAAAAATATTTGGTTATGAATGCGCAAGATATTTAGAAATGGAAAATCATAATTATTGATACGGGTCTTTTCCATATAAAAATGGAATCCTTTGTTACAATAAAACCAGAGGCTATGGGGATGATTCACGAATTGAAGTCTATTTGCTTTATAAAAAGAAGATATCAATGAAGAACTTTTATGAAATAGTTTTATGGGATTCAGCAAATTGTCTCGATCGTGGGATATCGTTGAGAAATAGGAATTCGTGTTCTCACAGGATTTCCTACAATTATTTATAGTATGGAATAAGTCAGTCATCCCCTTTGGTATCTTATTGAAGAAAAACGATAATATTGTTCCTCCATTGATCAAAAATTTCGATCTTTGAGAAGTATCACGATCATACAATAAAGAGGGTTTCGATTTATTCAAATAAACGATTTGAACACCCATTGATTCTAACAACTGATTGCAGAGTTGATCATTCAGACCTTTCAATTCATAGATGTGGATTTCGGACCTATGAATGAAGATATAACCAATACTCACAACAAAAAAAGGAAGTGACTTAGACAAAAAGAGAAGTGGCTTGAACAAAAAGAGAAGCGACTTAGACAAAAAGAAACGAAGTGACTTGGACAAATCTTGTTTGTCGATAACCTCGGACCAATCAATCGAATATTGATTAATACGTAATTGATCGAACATTATTTGAAAACGGTGTTTCTGTTCAGAAACGGAATGTTCCAAATTTTCCTGGAAATTCTTGCCCCCATTGGATCCTTTGTATCTATATACATTAAGATTCCGATTCGTGGATTTCTCGGTTCTAAAAATAAGAGGATCAAACCACTTCCTCTGAATCTTTTTCAAATTGGATAAATGTGGATTGATCGTATATTTTATTATAGTTAGATGATTCAGAGTCTCATTTTCTATTTGATGCTTTTGAATTCCATATTTGAAGTTGCGATCGGATCGATTCGTTAAAAAGAATCGATTCGATACATTTCTTATGTACCTATAGGTGTTATATTGGATTTGAATCAGATTTCGGATTAATCTATATTGATTGACCGCCTCCGTTATGGTTGTTTCGACAAATTGATTTTGTTTTGGATCTTCCAAAACATTCCCGCAGGAGATCCGGACCGTTTTTTTTTTTATCCTTCGATAAAAGGATTCATTCTCTTCATAAAAAATAGGAGATAGAACCAATGATTTCTTTTTCGATTTATCCTTGGAGTTGAATACCTCATTCAAGAATTTTTTTTGATCCAATCCGTAGGAATCAATAGACAAGGCAAATCCCTTATGATAGACCAAACTCGACTCGGTTATTGATAGAGTGAATAGATCTGCCATTTCTCGAAATGTCTCTTCTGATTCAAAATCGCGGTGTAACCCATATCCCCCCTTGTTCCGGTCATGGAATAGATGAAATAAATCAAAAAATAAATTTTCGTTCAAGAATGAAATATTATTGGAACTGT